TCCCGTATTCTAAGTTGCGATCGGATCTATTCATTAAAAAGAATCGATTCAATAAATTTCTTATGTACCCATAGGTGCTATATTGGATTTGAATCAGATTTCGGATCAATCTATATTGATTGACCGCCTCCGTTATGTTGGTGCTAGCAAATACCACTGTTTTTGGATCCGCCAAATCATTCCCGCAGGAGGCCCGGACCCATTTTTTTCTGATCCTTCGATAAAAAGATGCATTTTCTTCATAAAAAATAGGAGGTAGAACCAATAAAGATTTCTTTTTCGATTCATCCCTGGAGTCGAATACCTCATTCAAGAATTGTTTTTGATCCAATCTGTAGGAATCAATAGAAAGGGCAAATCCCTTATGATATACCAGATCCGGCTCGGTTATTGATAGAGTGAATAGATCTGCCCTTTCTTGAAATCTATCTTCTGATTCAGAATTGTGGTGTAACGTGTATCCCCCCCTGTTCCGGTCATGGAATAGATGAAATAAATAAAAAAATTTATTTTTGTTCAAGAATGAAATCTTGTTGGAACTGTCCATATCCAGTTGATCCTTCGGGACCATATCACATCCCGGATCTGATGAAATAGGATGAATTGAGACGGTATTTTGTAAATACGTAATTATCTTGAATATATTAACTATTTCTTTATTTTCCGATCGCCTGGAAGGTACAAAAGAAACATCTTGTTCTTTCTTCAAGAATTTCTGATCTCTAGTGGACCTCTCAGTAGGATTCGAGCCCAGATGAAGCTCTGACCATCTGTCAGAGAAAAAAGAACGAATGGATCTTGTAGGATTCCCAATAAATTCTTCGATTTCTTCCGGAAGCAGATGATTATTCATCTGCTTCTCACGTTCCGTGAATAGCCGGGACATTGAGGAATATCCAGAAAGGCATTTAGGGAATAGGTATGATTCTATCTCTGTTCGTTCCGTTTGAAGCAAGGAAGGATCCCAAAGAATCGATCTTTCTTTTAGTTGTTGAATCTCTCTTTGATTGATCAATGTGTGATATTCTGAATCCTCATTACTAATGGAATCAAAATGATCTCTGGGTCGATCAGAAGATCCTTTCAATTGGCTATAATCCATTACTTGAATGAAACTAGATCTTGTGGAATCATATTGAATATTTGACGATACATTCCGTACCTTGCTAAAAAACCGATCCTTGTTTTCCAACCACACATTGTCTAACCAAACCCAATTCTCTCTCGATATGTTCCTCAAAAAATCCGATTCGTGCGGATTCTTCCCCCAACTAAAGAAGAGATCTTGGCGTAATTTCCACATATGAAATTGAGCACAATTTTGCAAAGAGAGAGCCCACTTGTTTCTCGAGAAGAGGTGGGAAACATGCTCTATATCATTTGATTGAATAGTTGACCCAGCTCCTTGTTGTTTGAAGAAACCCTCTGCTTCAATTGCTTTTTTTTCACGAAAAGCAAACATGAGATAACAAATCCAGTCTTTCACTAAGATTTCGAATAGCTGTCCCGAATTCAAGTTGATTATGTTTTGCCTCTTCCTCGGAGAAAGACGATCAAACAATTCCCAATCATGGTCCTTGCGGATCGGATCATCCATATAATATACAAAAAGAAACTCCAGATATTTGATATCTTTCTCTTTGAATGAGATCTCAATTCCAGTGACGGTTTCATTAGATATCTTACAACTAGAATCCCTCTTTTTTCCGAGCCAATTCCTCCACCATCGCGAGCCCCAGTTAGATTCAGGCATGATACACTTTTTAGTTATTGGGAGAACCCAAGTACTCTCTTTTGGATCCAGGAAACAGCTCTCAGAGATCTTTTTTCCTTTTGGAAGATACAGGAGCGAAACAATTAACCTATTGATATTGGAAGACCCAAAAGATTCTTCCAATGTATCATTTCTGGGTCCAATGAAATTCATAGGTATAGGAAGAAGTCCTGTCAAATAGAGATTTTTTCTTTCGAACATCTTTCGATTGTTAATACGATATATAAGGACCGCTACTACAAATAGTAGTACACCCTTGATCGTGAAATATCGATTCCTTGTTGAACTCTGTAAATGTGAATTGCGTGAAAGTAGGATACTCCAAATTCGGGAGTCCAAGAGTTTTATAAAACGTTCTTGATGGAAAAAAATGTGAATGAAAGATACCACTGAATTCAATTGGGTCCATGAATCTAAGAAATAGTGAGAATTCTTGATTTCTCTCAATTCGAAAATCCAGGATTTGAATTGATGTCCTTTCATTAAGATTAAGTCCTCCTAAATTGCATTGATTTACCCTAAAGATTTCATTTCAATTGGAATTTGGTTATTCACCATGTACGAGGATCCCCGCTAAGCATCCATGGCTGAATGGTTAAAGCGCCCAACTCATAATTGGCGAATTCGTAGGTTCAATTCCTACTGGATGCACGCCAATGGGACCCTCCAATATAATAAGTCTATTGGAATTGGCTCTGTATCAATGAAATCTCATCATCCATACAT